GCCTTTTTCGAGTGATCGCGTGAGAGCTTTTTTCTTCTCAGTCACTCAAGATATTAAGTGAACGAACCTATTACGGAATCTAATGAGTTAAAAAAATGAAAGTAAACAGTTTTCTTTGTTTTTAGAATATAAGGTTTATGTTTGCTCTAAATTTGAAAATGGATTCGCTAGAATTAAAAAAGAAAACATTTTCTTCTATTCTTCCATAATGTAATGATTCAAAAAGAGTTTCATTTTTTAGTGACGTTACACGGCCCAGTTCTTTTTATTAGTTTTAGTTTCTACTATAAGTTTACCCAAGAGTTGCTCAATAAATCGGTTGATTGGAATCGCGGGATGGTTAGATGTCGTAGATGATGAATCAATTTCTTTTGATACGCCTGTCACTTTATCTTTGTTAGTACCGTCTATAATGATAGATAAATCAAAAACGTTCAATTTCACTTATTCTTTCAATTGGTATTTTGGCTTATCTCCTTTTTTGAAAAAAGGAAACTTAGGTAAGTGCTTTTTTATAAACATATGTATAAAAAGAACATATTTCATTTAGCTCCTTCATGCCTACTATAACTAGTTATTTCGGTTTTCTACTAGCGTCTTTAACGATAACCTCGGCTCTATTTATTGGTCTGAGCAAAATACGACTTATCTGAAATGAGTATTTGAAATGCGCAATTCATAAAAAGAAATCTTTCGAGAGGATTCTGTGTAAATTGCCAATTCTTAGTCATTGAGATTCGTGGTAATTCGAATTAATATTTAGATATAGATATTACCTCCTTTTTCTCCTTTCAAACAAATTGAAATGATTGAAGTTTTTCTATTTGGAATCGTGTTAGGTCTAATTCCTGTTACTTTGGCTGGATTATTCGTAACTGCCTATTTACAATATAGGCGGGGTGATCAGTCGGACCTTTGATTAATTATTATCTCTTTTTTTGATTGACCTCCTACTTTCTTTAATACTTTAATAGAAGGGGGGTCAAATTAATATTCCGGTTCAAGTTAGTGAAGCTCTTTCAGTCTAATTCGATCTAAGAATAATAAGGACGAACTCACGCTCTGTAGGATTTGAACCTACGACATCGGGTTTTGGAGACCCGCGTTCTACCGAACTGAACTAAGAGCGCTTTCTTATCAGAAAAGCAAAGACTGTAAAGACACTTTTTTTAACCCCAATACAATACATCTTTGAATGAACGATTGGATATGTTCAATTTGAATAGATCTGAATTACTCCCTCGTTACTGCTCAACGGAGAAGTAATAGGTAGGGATGACAGGATTTGAACCCGTGACATTTTGTACCCAAAACAAACGCGCTACCAAGCTGCGCTACATCCCTTCAATTGGTCTACAGTGTCATTGTAGAGAATTCCTGTCTTGTTTTCCACATCGTTATTTCCGCCATTGATATATATAATTTATATGGACATTTCGTCTTTTTGGTCCCAGTTAACATATAATAATAGGAAAAGACTTCTATTTTTACATATGAAAAAAATACGGAACGGAACCTGTCGTAAAACTAAATGAGTGGTTTTCGGGAATGCTCGGTAAGAAGGGTATTTTTTTATGTTTTAAGAAGAATAAAATCTTATTCACCGGATAGTTGTACATTTCAATTTGAATTGGGGATTCCGTGTACAACTATAAGCGTTCCTTAACTGCATATGCATCTGATCATATATGTATTACCATTTTTTTTATATTACAATAAGAAAATTACAATAAAATAAAAGAAGGAAAGAGGTTTTTCATTCAATGCGAGATCTAAAAACATATCTCTCCGTGGCGCCGGTATTAAGTACTCTATGGTTCGGGTCTTTAGCAGGTCTATTGATAGAGATTAATCGTTTTTTCCCAGATGCGTTGACATTCCCCTTTTTTTGATTCTAGTTATTGACACGGTAACAAATAACGAAGATTTGAGATAAAATGAACTATTTGTGACTAATCCTTCGCCCCCCTTTTCTCTTTTTTCCCTTTTTTTAGAATAAGGGAGGAAAGAGAAAAAAGAAAAGGGGGATTCAACAGCTGCGAGACTTGGGTTCAAATTTTAATTAATTTAATTAAATAGTGATAGTGATGGAGATAGAATAAACAATGTGGGGTCTAGGTCTAGGGCAAGACTCTTATACAAGATACTTAAATGTAAATGAAATACTGTAATTTGAAATAAAGTTTAGAAATCATTCTAGTAGAAATATATAATATTATTTACTATATTTATTGCATTGCATCGAAATTTTTCATAATTGGATTTCAAGTTAGTAACTTCTATTTTTCCTTCCTTTCTTCTTCTTCGTTTCGGATCGAAAATAGAAGAGTTGAGTAAATCAAAAATCCAAAGGGGGGTTCATGGCCAAGGGGAAAGATGTCCGAATGACGGTTATTTTGGAATGTACTAGTTGTGTTCGAAACGATGTTAATAAGGTATCAACGGGTATTTCCAGATATATTACTCAAAAGAATCGGCACAACACGCCTAATCGATTGGAATTGAGAAAATTCTGTCCATATTGTCACAAACATACGATTCATGGGGAGATAAAGAAATAGATCGAATCGGGCACCTGTCTGTATGTAACCCTTCCAAGGAAGGGGAAAAAATGACATTATATATATAACATAGTTAAATAGAAACGTTAATAACATAGTTAAATAGAAACGTTAATAACATAGTTAAATAGAAACGTTAAATATAAACAAACCAAATCCTATTTATTCTAATTCATTTTAGATCCGACCGAAATAGGATTTTCGGGATAAGGGATAAACTAAACAAACCATGGATAAATCCAAGCGACCTTTTCTTAAACCCAAGCGATCTTTTCGTAGGCGTTTGCCCCCGATCCAATCGGGGGATCGAATTGATTATAGAAACATGAGTTTAATTAGTCGATTTATTAGTGAACAAGGAAAAATATTATCTAGACGGGTGAATAGATTGACCTTGAAACAACAACGATTAATTACTATTGCTATAAAACAAGCTCGTATTTTATCTTTGTTACCTTTTCTTAATAATGAGAAACAATTTGAAAGAACCGAGTCGACCGCTAGAACTGCTGGTCTTCGAGCCAGAAATAAATAGGCTTACTCTTTCGTCACTTGAATCAAAATTCCAATCCGAACTCAAACGCGGATTGATGCTTTGTTCGAAAAAGAATCAAATCTAGATTTGATTGTCGTGTCGTAAGAAAAAAAGAATTGGGGAAGAATAAAAAAATTTTTTTTTTGAGTGTGTTGATTCATTTTTACTACTTTATTTATCATATCATTTTGACTCTACCCTCCCGGAGTTCATTCTCCGGGGAATTCCGTTTAAATTATTCCGGTGGATTCTTTCCAATCCACTTCTTTTATGATCTCATTGGAAATCATATAAAGACAATTTTTATTTGAGATAGCTATTTGTGCAAGTATTTTACGATTAAGAAGCACCTGTTTCTTATACAAATCGTGTATAAATCTACTATAACTATAGGATACCCCCATTTCACGAATTACTGCGTTTATTCGAGTGATCCACAAACGGCGAAAATTTATCTTTTGCCTACCCCTATCCCTATTAGACGAAACCAAAGCTTTTATTTTCTGTTGAGTAATTGTTCGAGTAAGTCTTGAATGAGCCCCTCGAAAGCTTGATGCAAATAAACGAATTTTTGTTCTACGTCTCCGAGCTATATATCCCCGTCTAATTCTGGTCATTGAATAAATGAAACTTTGACGAATAACTAATAGATTTCCTTTCTTTCAGTTATTCTTTTTCCCTTTCCTAGTCTATTAATAACAAAGCTTTTTTCCAATGTATAAATTAAAAATTCCAACGGCTTTGGCTACTATAACCTTCCCGACCACTATTTTTCTTTTTTCTAGACATTTCACTTCGAAATAATAAAATTTATTCTACTAGGTATCAAAATAGAGTAAATAAAAAAATAGAAATGGATAAAGAAATAGCGGCTTCCTTCGTTTATATGGTTACTTCTTAAACGGTGAGGTTTTCTCTATACACCGGAGCCTTTACTTCATTTAATCAATGTTATTGGTAACTTGTATAGTTCACATTCTTTGGCTCTACCCATGAATTATCCAGTAATAGGTCTTTCACGATGAGATCTATCTACACAGTAACGGTATTTAATTATGAAAGTTGGCTGGGTAGCTAACCCTGTTAGTCCGTTCTTGCAAGAGGGGACCTAATCTTTCTGTTTTTAAGTAAGATTTCCTCCGCTTAATGGATAATCATTTGCTACCAATGGAGAATTGCTTCTCATCTTAAATTGAGGTGATTGGATTTGCACCAATGGAAACCATAAATTTAATACACAACAGAATGGATAGATTCGCCTTTTTTTAGATACTGAATTGAATGGACTTCTTTTTCTATTCTATCCTATTCGCCGGTAATGATCATTGATACTGGAAAAAGTTTTCTTTCTTTTGGCCCAGCTCATGATGTGAACGAGTCGCACATACACCCTAGTACATGTTCCTCGACGCTGAGGGCATCCCCGAAGCGCGGGGGATTTTGTGACATTTCTAATTGGCTGTCTTGTATTTCTAATAAGTTGTTTAATAGTTGGCATGTTGAATCATATAAATAATGGGCTGGTTTAGATCGATCCTAACCGGATGATTATGAATTACTTCTATTCTATTTAATTTTCTAGTAAATTCGGCAAAAAGAGAAAATGATAAATCGAGAATTTACGTGAAACAAGTCTGGGCTATTTTCACTCAACCACCGCTACAAGATCAACAATTCCATAAGCTTGGGCTTCTGTTGCTGACATAAAAACATCTCTTTCCATGTCTTCCGAGACAATCCATAAGGGTTTGTCCGTTCTTTGTACATAAACTCTTGTGAGGGTTTCACGCAGTTTGAGCAGCTCTTCCGCTTCCAGGATAAATTCTCCCGTTTGTGCCTCATAAAAAGAACTAGCAGGTTGATGAATCATTACCCTGATGGTATAACAAAAAAGGAGTTCTCTA